CAAGCTAGCTATATATTGTGTATTATCGACGATTTCTACATAAGGCGGTAAGATGATATCTTGAGCAGTTACATATCCAGGACCTCTGACACAAATAGACGCTTCACAAGTCCCATATAGATTACTTTTCAATACAATTTCTTTCAAATTAATTAAAATCTCATGGACCGATTCTTGAATACCCGTTATAGTAGAATATTCATGCGGGACGTTCTCAGATTTTACACGTGTGATACATGTTCCTTCTATTTCTCCAAGCAAAGCTCTTCGCATCGCAATGCCTATTGTGTCGGCTTGGCCTTTCATAAGTGGAGAGAGAATAAAGCGCCCATAATAAAGACGTTTACTGTCTGTTCTTGATTCAACACATTTCCACTGTAGTGTCCGAGTAGATACTGTTACTTTCTCTCGAACCATAGTAATATTATTTTATTTGATTGAATTTGAATCATTTATTTCTCTTGTTTCTCTTGAAATTTCTTCACTGTTCATTTCCTACACACGTCTTTTTTTCGGAGGTCTACAGCCATTATGTGGCATAGGGGTTACATCCCGTACGAAAGTTAATAGTATACCACTTCTACGAATAGCGCGTAATGCTGCGTCTCTTCCGAGACCGGGACCCTTTATCATGACTTCTGCTCGTTGCATACCTTGATCAACTACTGTACGAATTACATTTGCTGCTGCAGTTTGAGCGGCAAAAGGTGTCCCTCTTCTCGTACCCTTGAATCCACAAGTACCGGCGGAGGACCAGGAAACCACTCGACCCCGTACATCTGTAACCGTGACAATGGTATTATTGAAACTTGCTTGAACATGAATAACTCCCTTTGGTATTCTACGTGCACTCTTACGTGAACCAATACGCCCATTCCTACGTGAACCAATTCTCGGTATAGCTTTTGCCATATTTTAGCATCTCATAAATATGAGTCCGAAATATATGGATATATCCATTTCATGTCAAAACAGATTTCTTATTTTTACATTGAACCCTTTAGCGAGTCTGATTATCCTTGTCTTTGTTTATGTCTGGGGTTGGAGCAAATTACTATAATGCGCCCCCGCCTACGGATTAGTCGACACTTTTCACAAATTTTACGAACGGAAACTCTTATTTTCATATTTATCATTCCTTATCTTAATTCTGAATCTACTTCTTGGTAGAAAAAAAGTTTCTTGATATTTTTCATCTTGAATCGTATTGAATAAAAACCACCTAATCCTTCGAATCCTTGTTTCGGAGTCGATAAATTATACGTCCTCTCGTTGAATCATAACGACTTACTTCAATTTTGACTTGATCGCCTGGCAATATCCGTATAAAACTACGTCGTATCTTTCCTGAAACATAACCTAGAATCAGATCTTCATTATCTAACCGAACCCGGAACATGCCGTTGGGAAGTGATTCAGTAATTAAACCTTCATGAATCCATTTTTGTTCTTTCATTCCAGGTAAAGCCCCCTTGAAGTATCAACTAATGTACGAGAAACGATATTAGACAACTTTTTTTTTACAAATAGAAAGAGAGTCGGATCCCATTTGGATATTAAATGGATTACCATATAGAACACAACAACTCTCCGCCGATTCTTTCTAGTCGAGCTTCCCGGTCTGTCATTATACCTCGAGAAGTAGAAAGAATTACAATTCCCATCCCACCTAAAATTCTAGGAATTCGTTGAGAGTTAGAATATATTCGTAGACCTGGTCGACTGATCCGTTTTAAATTTAAAAAATTTCTAAAATTTCTATAGGGTCTTTTCCTATTCCTTCTATGTCGCAGGGTTAAAACCAAAAAAGATTTGTTTTTTTCTTGATGTTTTCTGACGTTTTCGATAAAACCCTCGCGGAAAAGTATTTTAACAATATTTTCAGTAATATTAGTAGATGCTATGCGAACAACTCGTTTTTTATCCATATCGGCATTTCGTATAGAGGTTATTATCTCAGCAATAGTGTCCCTACCCATGATGAACTAAAATGACTGGTGTCTCAAAATTGGATATAATTAACATGTTTTTCTTTTTTTTTTATTGGTTTATGAATATGAATTTGAAAGATATATACGTGAGACACAATCTAGGAATTAATCTAGTTCTTAATTTCTTTCTTTCTAAAGATTTTACGATCTCGTTTTATTTTATAATACCTCGGGAGCTAATGAAACTATTTTAGTAAAATTTAATTGTCTCAATTCCCGAGGGATTGCACCAAAGATTCGAGTTCCTTTTGGATTTCCTTCTTGATCAATCACAACTGCGGCATTGTCATCATATCGTATTATCATACCGCTGTCACGTTTAAGTTCTTTACAGGTACGAACAATTACAGCTCTGATTACTTCTGATTTTTCTAGGGACATGTTTGGTAATGCTTCTTTGATCACAGCAACAATAACGTCACCAATATGAGCATATCGACGATTGCTAGCTCCTATGATTCGAATACACATCAATTCTCGAGCCCCGCTGTTATCCGCTACATTTAAAT